GTTATTTTACTTATGGTATGGAGAGAGCATGCGCCGAAATTTTGGCGAATCTAGGGACGTAGCTGTCTAAGGAAAAATAAATTCCTTAAAGTGGCAGCGTTCAATTAATAGGAGTCGATTGTGTGGTGTATTTATTTGATTAGGTAAACTATGTTACTTAATCTTACGTTAAGCTTATAGTGTGCTTTAGTATTGTCCTTGTTTTCGGGGTTTGGCAAGGTTATCCAATACATTGCGCGAGAGTTTAACGGGGGGTAGGGGGGTTTGTCGACTTAAAAGATCATGTACTTGCTGTCTGGGTGACGTGTACACGTACACGTACACGTACACGTACACGTACACGTACACGTACACGTACACGTACACGTACACGTACACGTACACGTACACGTACACGTACACGTACACGTACACGTACACGCATACGCATACGCATACGCATACGCATACGCATACGCATACGCATACGCATACGTGTGCGTTAGGCGTGGGTGTAGTTGTACACGGGGGTGGGAAGTAGTAGTAGTATGTCCTGTTACCATGAATCCTATAGCTCACCGTAAGGTCCACACTTTATGCGAACCCAAGAATAAGCAAGCTCAATCATTATTATGCCCTGTACCATTGACTTCATGTCCCGCCTCCTCATTATGCTGGTGGGGAAGGTACATTAAGAAGCCCAGCTGGGCCGAAAGCTCCTGAACCCAGGCCTCTACGGCCATAGTTGAGTCCAAGCATACCCCAAATAAAATCCTACTAAAGGCATGACACCACAGTTATGCCGCGGCATGGGCTGATTAGTCATTAATCCATCGTGATGTCTTATTTAAGAGGAACGAGTGGGCGATTTTAAGGTTGTATGGCCCTGAAGTAAGAACCAGATGCCGTTTACGACCCAAGTTAGAAACCCCCAAGTTAAATGGGCCTGGGACAAGAAGAGGGATACTTATTGGGCGGGTTGCTGGTTTCACGGAGGTTGGTAGATCAAGAGACACCCTTTGGTGGGGGATAGGCGTATTGACAAGGATTAAATAAAAATGGAATGGTCTATGCACGATTAATAAATATTATGTCCTACAGCTGATTAATCATATATAATCATTAATGAATTATCCATATTGGTATTAATCTTGACTGTTGATATATAATATCATGTCATTCATACATTAAACTAAATTACTTGCTTAATATTCATGAGGTACATAATATAATGTACTATTATACATATATGTCATTCATTAATATGTGGTAATGGGAATTATGCACGAATAACATAGCCAGTTCAAGGAGTAGTTTAAATAGAATTTCAGCTTTGGGTGCTGAAGGCGAGGCTTGTGCCTTCTCCTTGAGTCTATGGGGGAGGGTTGATTCCCCGTTTCTGGTTTACAAGACCAGTGTAATTGGTATACTACATGGACTCTTCATTTTAGGAGGTGATTTTCTATAATGCTGACTAAGGGTATAAAAATTAGAATGGTTAGGAAATATAGGATGGACGCTGTTTGTCCGATAATCACGTAAGGGTATTCGACTGGTTGTCCTCCGATTCAGGTTAATGTCAATAAGATTGCTACGAGTAATCAGAACAGGCATTGGCTAAGGGGTCGGAATATTATGCTTCGTTGTTTAGATGTGTGAAGTATGGGTACGATTGCTAGGATTAGAATAGACATGACTAGGGCTAGGACTCCACCCAGTTTGTTTGGGATGGATCGTAGGATTGCGTAGGCAAATAGGAAGTATCACTCCGGTTTAATGTGTGGAGGGGTGTTAAGTGGGTTTGCTGGTGTGTAGTTATCTGGGTCTCCTAAGAGATCTGGGTTAAATAGAACTAGAGCTGATAGGGCTGTTAATATAGTGAGGAATCCTAGAATGTCTTTGATAGTATAGTAGGGGTGGAATGGGATCATATCGGGGTCTGATGGAATGCCTGTTGGGTTATTAGAGCCAGTTTCGTGCAGGAATAGCAAGTGGACTATTACTAGGGCTGCTACGATGAAGGGGAGTAGGAAGTGGAAGGCAAAGAACCGGGTGAGGGTTGCCTTATCTACAGAGAAGCCACCTCAGATCCATTGGACCAGGTCAGTACCAATGTAGGGAATAGCAGATAGGAGGTTAGTGATGACGGTTGCTCCTCAGAAGGATATTTGTCCTCATGGTAATACATATCCTATGAATGCAGTGGCTATTACGGTAAATAGGAGGAGGATGCCGACATTTCATGTTTCTGAATATGTATAGGATCCGTAGTACAGGCCTCGTCCTATGTGGAGGTATAGGCAGATGAAGAATATGGATGCTCCGTTGGCGTGAAGATAGCGGAGGACCCATCCGTAGTTTACGTCTCGGCAGATATGTGTTACGGAGTTGAATGCGGTGGCTGTATCGGAGGTATAGTGTATAGCTAGGAATAATCCTGTCAAAATTTGTACGGCTAAGCAAACTCCTAAAAGAGAGCCGAAGTTTCATCATGCTGATAGGCTTGATGGAGCTGGGAGATCTACTAATGAGTTGTTAATAATTTTCAAGAGGGGGTGGGTCTTTCGAATGTTGGTCATTATGGTTTGGTTCTTATAGTTGAAGTACAACGGTGATTTTTCATGTCATTGGTCATGGGTGTAGCCATGTAAGAATAATGATAGGATATACTGTGTTTATTTTAAGTATTATTTTTGTGTTGAGCTTCGTTGGATTCTCTTCGAAGCCTTCTCCAATTTATGGAGGTCTTGGGTTGATTGTGGGTGGGGGCGCTGGGTGTGGTATTGTGATGAATTTTGGTGGGTCGTTTTTGGGCTTAATGGTGTTCCTGATCTATTTGGGAGGAATATTAGTGGTATTTGGGTACACTACGGCTATAGCCACTGAGCAGTATCCAGAAGTATGGGTTTCTAATAAGACGGTTTTAGGGGCTTTTGTTGTAGGCGTTGTTATAGAGTTTGTTTTAGTCTTTACTGTTTTGAAAGATGTGGAGTTAGAGGCTGTTATTGAGTTTAATGATCTTAATGATTGAGTTATGTGAGATGCAGAGGGTTTAGAGGCTATTAGTGAAGAGGTAACTGGTGTTGCTGGTCTGTACAGCTATGGTAGTTGATTGGTAATTATTACTGGTTGGTCCCTTCTTGTTGCTGTTGTGGTAATTATGGAGGTTACGCGTGGAGGATAAATAGGAGGAGGGCTAATAATATAGTGACTAGAAATGATAGGAAGTAAAGTTTGATTAGTCCCTTTTGGTTTGATACCATTATGGAGGCTTTTATTTGCATGAGGGAAATTGTTTTGGGAAGGGTTAGTTCTATTCAAGCTAAGTCTAGAAGAAGTGATGCGGATTTTTGGCTTGCCGTTAGGCCTATTATTGGTGAGACTCGGTGTACAGTAGTTGGGAAATAGCCGAGGAGGTTGGAGAATTTAAATAGTTTAGAGGGGGCCTTGAATTTTAGGTTTAGGGTTATAGTGTTGAGTTCTAGGGCTAGAATAAATCCGGCAAGGGTTACGGCGAGGGCTGTGAATTTTAGATATGGTGGTATGGTTATAGGGGGAACGGTTATGGGGGGGATGATGTTTGAGATTAGGAATCCGGCGAAGATACTTCCGATGAGGAGGCGTTTAATGGCGTTAAGTAGAAGAGGGTTGTTTTCATTGATTAAAATTAGGGCGGGAAGGCGGGGTTCTCCTAGTAGAGCGAAGAAAATAATACGAGTGCTATAGATTGCTGTGAGGGCTGTTGCGATTAAGGTTATAGTAAGGGCTCAGGCGTTGGTATAAGAGGTGTTGGCTGCTTCGATGATAAGGTCTTTGGAGTAGAAGCCTGTTAAGAAAGGTGTGCCTACCAGGGCCAGGCTTCCTACCGTTAGGGCCGTTGTAGTAAGTGGCATGGTTTTGAAGAGACCTCCTATTTTTCGGATGTCTTGTTCGTCATTTAGACTATGGATAATTGACCCCGAACATATGAATAGCATGGCTTTAAAGAAGGCGTGGGTACAGATATGTAGGAATGCCAGATGGGGTTGGTTAATCCCGATTGTTACCATTATTAGGCCCAGTTGGCTTGAAGTGGAGAATGCGATAATTTTTTTGATATCATTTTGGGTAAGTGCGCATATTGCTGTGAAGAGGGTTGTGATAGCTCCTAGGCATAGGGTTATCGTTTGGACTGCAGGGTTGTTGTCTATTAGGGGGTAGAATCGAATTAGGAGGAATACACCTGCTACAACTATTGTGCTTGAATGGAGTAGGGCCGATACGGGGGTTGGACCTTCTATAGCTGAAGGTAGTCAGGGGTGTAGGCCAAATTGAGCGGATTTTCCTGTTGCTGCTAGTAATAGTCCTATTATGGGCATAAAGGTGGTGCCTGTGTTTAGTAAAAAAATCTGTTGTAATTCTCATGTGTTGAAGTTGGCAAGGAATCATGCTATTGATAGAATAAAGCCTACATCGCCGATGCGGTTATAGAGAATGGCTTGGAGGGCTGCCGTGTTAGCATCTGCTCGACCGTACCATCAACCAATCAGAAGGAAGGATATAATCCCCACCCCCTCTCAGCCGATGAACAGTTGAAATAGGTTGTTGGCTGTAACCAGGACTATCATTGTGATTAGGAATATTAGGAGATATTTGAAGAACCGGTTAATATTTGGGTCTGAGTGTATGTATCATATTGAGAATTCTAGGATGGACCATGTTACAAATAATGCTACTGGTATAAATAGTATTGAGAAAAAGTCTAGTTTAAAACTGAGGAACAGTTCCAAGGTTTGGATTGTAGTTCAGTGTCAATTAGAGATTACCATGTCTTGGTTAGAGAGGATAAACATAGTTGTGGGGATAGTGCTGATTAGGAAAGAGTAGGCAACTATAGTTTTTACATAGCGTGGAAAGTTAGGGTGGTTTTGAATGTTCAAGGCTGTTGCTAGGATTGGTGCGGCTAATACAATTATAGATATGAGTATTGTAGAGGAAAATAAGTTTATTACTTTTATTTGGAGTTGCACCAATTTTTTGGTTCCTAAGACCAACGGATAACTCCTATCCTTTAAAAGTGTAAGAAAGCCGCGTTTATTGGGCGCGGAAGCAGAGAGTTAGCAGTTCTCGCATCTTTCTCGGTAAGTGAGAAGGTTAAAGTTTCTGTTGTCAAATTCACAATTTGATGTTTTTGTTAAACTACACTTACAGTAGGGGGTTCCTAGGATGATTATTGGGTTGATCGATAGTAGTAGTAGGGGTAGTATGTGTATTGCTATCAGGGTATTTTCCCGTGTATAGGAGGGGAGGATATTATTGACATGGTGGGTATGCTTGCCCCGTTGGGTTATGATTAGCATGTATAGGGAGTATAAGGCTGTAATGATAATGTTTAGTCCGAGAAGGATGATGGATGGGTTGGACCATGTAAATGTGGATATTACTACAAATAATTCTCCGATTAGATTGATAGTTGGTGGTAGAGCTAGGTTAGTAAGGCTTGCTAGGAGCCATCAAGCGGCCATTAGTGGTAGAAGTATTTGTAGTCCTCGAGCTAGTAGTATTGTTCGACTGTGTACTCGTTCATAATTTGAATTTGCCAAGCAGAATAGTACTGATGAGGTGAGTCCGTGTGCAATCATTAGTGCTGTTGCTCCTATAAAGCTTCATGGGGTTTGAATTAGAACAGCAACAATAACAAGGGCTATGTGGCTGACTGAGGAGTAGGCGATGAGAGATTTCAGGTCTGTTTGGCGGAGACAGATGGAGCTGGTTATGATTATTCCTCATAGGGATAGTATTATGAAGGGGTAAGATATTGATTTAGTTAGTGGGTCAAGCAGTACGGTAATGCGTAGTATACCATAGCCCCCTAGTTTAAGTAGGATTGCCGCAAGGACTATGGAGCCTGCGATGGGGGCTTCTACATGGGCTTTTGGTAGTCATAGATGGAGGCCATACAGCGGTATTTTTACTATGAAAGCTATTATGCATGCTAGTCAGAGGAAGCTAGTGCTTCAAGAAGTTGTGAGAGTTTCAGTTCAGTATCGTATTAGTAGGAAATTTAATGTACCTATTGAGTTTTGGAGGTGTACTAGTGCGACAAGTAGTGGGAGGGAGCCTGCTAGCGTATAGAACAGGAAGTATATTCCTGCATTTAGGCGCTCTGTTTGATTTCCTCATCGTGTAATGATGATCAAGGTTGGGAGTAGTGTGGCTTCAAATAGGATGTAGAATATAATAAGTTCGGTGGCTGTAAACGTCATGATTAGGAAAATTTGAAGTAAGATTAGTATTGTGATATATAGTTTTTTTCGAGACAGTGTCTCGTTGGCAAGGTGAAATTGACTGGCAATAATTATGAGCGGGAGAAGTCATATAGTTAATATCAGTAGTGGAGTGGATAGGGAGTCAGAAAAGAATATTAGAGATAGGTTGAGGCTGTTGTCAGTGAACTGGTTAATCAAGGGGACTCACAGTATACTAATCAGTAGGCTATGTGTGGTAGTGTTAATTCAGAGTATTTTGGGAGGGGAGGCTCATGTGAGGGGGATAAGTATAGTGGTTGGAATAATGATTTTTAACATTGAAGGAGGTTAAGGTTTTGGACGTAGTCCATGCCATAGTTGGCTGATACCATTACTAGAAGAGACAGCCCTAGTGCTGCTTCACATGCGGCGAATACCAGTATGATAATAGGTAGCATGCTGGCTAGGGTTATATGTATGTTGAGAATAGTTATTGTTATTATTACGAATAGTGATAATATTATACCCTCTAGGCAAAGAAGGGAGGATATTATATGGGCCCGGTATATTAATAGGCCAATTAATGATACTGTGAAGGCCAGAAACATATTTATATAGGTAAGGGACATTAGATAATTATGATTTTTATCATAGTCTAGTGAGTCGAAATCACTTGTTTTATTTAAACTAATTATCACTATTCAGATCATTCAAGGCCCTCTTGAGATCACTCGTAGGCTAGGCTAATGGCTAGTAGTAAGATCAGTATTAGGGCTATTGGGAGCATAGTTTGTAGTTTGTTGGTCTGGCATGCTCATGGGAGGGGCAGTAGTAGGGCAATTTCTAGGTCGAAGAGTAGGAACGTAATTGCTACTAGGAAAAACTTCATTGAAAAGGGTAGACGAGCCGATCCTAGTGGGTCGAAGCCGCATTCGTAAGGGCTTGTCTTTTCTGCATAGGTATAAGTTTGGGGAAGTCAGAATGCAATGGTTACAAGAAGAGAGGCTAGCAGTGTGTTTGTAAGTAGTGTGATGGCTATGTTAATTATTCTTTTTCGGATGATGCCGAAACTGGCTGATTGGAAGTCAGCTGTACTAGTTAATACTAAAAGAATAAGAGCCTCATCAATAGATTGACACGTATAGGAAGAGTCAGACTACATCTACAAAGTGTCAGTATCAAGCTGCAGCTTCAAATCCAAAATGGTGGCTGGACGTAAAGTGGTATTTTAATTGTCGTAGGAGACACACGATAAGGAAAGTTGAACCAATAATTACATGTAGTCCGTGGAATCCTGTAGCTATAAAGAATGTGGAGCCATATACTCCGTCTGAGATTGTAAAAGGTGTTTCATAGTATTCTGAGGCTTGTAGTAGGGTGAAATATAGCCCCAGGCAGATTGTAATAAATAGGGCTTGGAGTATGTGTTTGCGATTACCTTCTATAAGGCTATGGTGGGCCCAGGTGATGGATACACCTGAAGCGAGTAAGACAGATGTGTTTAGGAGAGGTACATCTAGGGGGTTTAGGGGTGTAATACCTGCTGGTGGTCAGAATCCTCCCAGTTCTGGGGTCGGAGCGAGGCTTGAGTGGTAGAAGGCTCAGAAGAACCCAGAAAAGAAGAATACTTCTGAGATAATAAATAGGATTATACCATAACGTAGGCCCTTTTGGACAACTGGTGTATGGTGGCCTTGAAATGTACCTTCTCGGATAATATCCCGTCACCATTGGTATATAGTTAGGGTATTGGTGAGTAGGCCTAGGATTAATAGTGTTGTGGAGTTAAAGTGAAATCATATTACTAATCCTGATGTTAGTAGGAGAGCTGATAGGGCTCCCGTAAGAGGTCAAGGGCTTGGGTTGACTATGTGGTATGCGTGTGCTTGGTGGGTCATTAGGCGTTGTCGTGTAGATATAGGCTGACTAGAAGTGTAAATACATAGGCTTGAATTAGGGCTACGGCGAACTCTAAAATTGTTAGTAACACTAAGATTACGAATGTGATGAGGGCGGTGGTTATGCTGATACTCATTAGAGCTAGGGTTGCTCCTCCAATTAGATGAATTAGTAAGTGGCCGGCAGTAATATTAGCGGTTAGTCGTACGGCTAGTGCTATAGGTTGAATAAATAGACTAATTGTCTCGATAATAATGAGTATGGGGATGAGGGGTAGTGGAGTGCCTTGTGGAAGGAAGTGAGCGAGAGAGGCTTTAGTCTTATGTCGGAATCCAAGGATGACAGTTCCGGCTCAAAGGGGGATGGCTATGCCAAGGTTTATTGATAGTTGGGTTGTTGGGGTAAAGGAGTGTGGAAGAAGTCCTAGCAGATTTGTTGATCCAATGAATAAAATTAGGGATATAAGTATTAGTGCTCATGTTTGGCCTTTATGGTTGTGAATGGAGAGTATTTGTTTAGATGTCAGGTGAACTAGTCATTGTTGAATAGCTACTAATCGGTTGTTGATTAGTCGGTTAGTTGATGGAAATATGATAGTGGGGAACATAATAATAAGTACAACAATAGGTAGGCCTATTATTGTAGGGGTAATGAAAGAGGCGAATAAATTTTCGTTCATTTGGTGTCTCAAGGCGTTAGGGACTCAGCAGCTTTAGTTTTTTTTGGTTCTGGGGTTGAGTAGTAGTGGTGACTGGAAACTTTCAGTTGTATGACGATGAATAGTGTAATAATTGTGGAGGCAATTGTGATAAATCATGTTGATGTATCTAGCTGAGGCATATCATCAAGGGGAAGCGTCTAATTTCCCGATCTTCAACTTAAAAGGTTGACGCTAAAGTTAGCTTCTCAATGAGACTACAGTATAGATGTTGATCATTTCTCGAAATATTCAAGAGGGACCATTTCAAGGACAATAGGTATAAAGCTATGATTTGAACCGCAGATCTCAGAGCATTGGCCGTAGTATAGACCAGGTCGACTAGAAAGAATAGTTGTTTGGTTGAGTCGGCCTGGAATAGCATCCGTTTTTAGACCTAGGGATGGAATGGCCCATGAGTGAAGTACGTCTTCTGAGGAGATAAGCATACGAATAGTGGTCTCTATAGGGAGGACTACTCGATTATCTACTTCTAGAAGACGGAGGTCCCCTGGTTTTAGATCAGATGTGGGGATTATATACGAATCGAAGCACAGGTCTGTATAGTCTGTGTATTCATAACTTCAGTATCATTGATGGCCCATGGTTTTAATGGTTATAAAGGGGTTATTAATTTCATCTATTATATATAGGATTCGTAAGGATGGTAGGGCAATTGTAATTAGAATAATAGCTGGAAGGATTGTTCAAATTGTTTCTACCTCCTGGGCATCCATTGTACTTGTATGTGTTAGACGAGTTGATAGTATAGAGGAGATGATATAGAGAACTAGGGAGCTAATTATAAAGACAATTATTAAAGTGTGATCGTGAAAGTGTAACAGTTCCTCCATGATTGGCGAAGTTGCATCTTGAAGTCCTAGTTGAAACGGGTACGCCATGGAGATATACAGGGGTTCCACCTGTAATTTAACCTTGACAAGGTCATGTAAATTTTACTAATATCTCACTTATGGAGAAAGACATAATGGTTATGATGTTGGCTTGAAACCGATCTTAGGGGGTTCGATTCCTTCCTTTCTTATTTTGGATTGACATAGGTAGGTTCTTCAAATGTATGGTATGGAGGAGGGCACCCATGTAGTCATTCGATATTGGTAGTTGTTAGTTCTACAATTGAAACCTCTCGCTTGGACGCAAATGCTTCTCATACTATAAAAACTATCAGTATAACTGCTGTGAGTGAAATGAAGGATCCTATTGAGGAGACGGTGTTTCAGGTGGTATATGCATCTGGGTAATCAGAATAGCGTCGTGGCATTCCAGATAGTCCCAGGAAGTGCTGTGGGAAGAAAGTTATATTAACACCTACAAATATAACTAGGAAGTGAATTTTTGCTCAGGCCGCGTTTAGTGTGTAGCCAGTAAATAGGGGGAATCAGTGTACGAATCCCCCTATGATAGCAAATACGGCACCTATTGATAGGACGTAGTGGAAGTGAGCTACTACATAATAAGTGTCGTGTAGGACAATGTCTAAGGATGAGTTGGCTAGGACGATCCCCGTCAACCCTCCTACAGTGAATAGAAAAATGAAGCCGAGAGCTCAAAGCATCGCGGGCGATCACTTGATATTACCTCCGTGTAGGGTGGCAAGCCAGCTAAATACCTTTACTCCTGTCGGGATAGCGATAATTATAGTGGCAGATGTAAAGTATGCTCGTGTGTCCACATCTATACCAACTGTAAATATATGGTGAGCTCACACGATAAAACCTAGGAACCCAATTGATATCATGGCTCAGACTATTCCTATATATCCAAAAGGTTCTTTTTTGCCTGAATAATAGGTTACTACATGAGAAATAATACCGAACCCTGGTAGAATAAGAATATATACTTCAGGATGACCAAAAAATCAGAACAAGTGTTGATACAGGATGGGGTCTCCACCTCCAGCCGGGTCGAAGAAAGTAGTATTAAGATTTCGGTCTGTCAGTAGTATGGTAATGCCTGCTGCTAATACGGGAAGAGAGAGAAGTAGTAGGACAGCAGTAATTAAAACGGATCATACAAAGAGAGGCGTTTGATATTGGGATAGGGCTGGAGGCTTCATATTAATGATAGTAGTAATAAAATTAATGGCCCCTAGGATGGACGAAACCCCTGCCAAATGAAGAGAGAAAATGGCTAGATCTACGGAAGCTCCAGCGTGCGCCAGGTTGCCCGCCAGGGGAGGATAGACTGTTCAGCCGGTGCCTACTCCGGCTTCGACTGTAGAGGAGGCAAGCAGTAGTAGGAAAGACGGTGGCAGAAGTCAGAAACTTATGTTATTCATACGAGGAAATGCCATATCGGGTGCTCCAATCATCAGAGGGACTAGCCAATTACCGAAGCCCCCAATTATAATAGGCATAACCATAAAAAAGATTATCACGAAGGCGTGGGCTGTTACAACCACGTTGTAAATTTGGTCGTCGCCTAGCAGGGCTCCTGGCTGGCCAAGTTCGGCACGAATGAGAAGGCTTAATGCCGTGCCCACCATACCAGCTCAGGCCCCAAATAATAAGTACAGAGTGCCAATGTCCTTGTGGTTTGTTGAGAAAAGTCAGCGAGAAATGAACATAGGTAATATGGCCGAGCAGGTATTAGACTGTAAATCTAAGGACAGAGGTCAAGTCCTCTTATTACCAGGCCCTGTGGTGTAAAACACATTGAATTGCAAATTCAAAGAAGCAGCTTCAATCCTGCCCGGGCTTCTCCCGCCTTTTTTTTCCAGCGGCGGGAGAAGTAGATTGAAGCCAGTTGTTTAGGGTGTTTAGCTGTTAACTAAAGTTTCATGGGTTTGAGTCCCATCAATCTAGTGAGGGCTTAGCTTAAGAAAAGTGGCTGGCTTGCATTCAGCAGATGTAAGATAGAGTCTTGCAGTCCTTAGAGACAGGAGCTAAATATATGCTATTTGCTTAGAGCTTTGAAGGCTCTTGGTCTGGTTTAACCTAAGCTCCTAATATAGGAGTACTAGTATGGGTGTCAGTGGTAGGGCTATTGTTGATAGAATAATTAGGGGAGTTAGGTATGGTGGTTGTTTTATGTTTTCAAAGTGTCATTTAATTTTGTTGTTGTTTGTTGTAGGAAATATTGTGAGTGATGTTGAGTATGTTAGTCGTATATAGAAATATAGGTTGAGTAGGGCTGTTATTGCTATTAAGGTGGGTAGGATGAGGCTATCGTTTTTTGTTAGCTCTTGAATAATTATTCATTTTGGTATAAAGCCTGTTAGGGGCGGTAGTCCTCCTAGGGATAGAAGGGTTGTTAAGATTGTGGTGGTGTATAGGGGTGTTTTGTTTCATATGAGTGATAAGGAGAGTGTTGTTGTGGTTGCGGTTGAGATAAGGAGTAAGAATATAGTTAGTGTTAGTACAATATAGATTAGGAGATTAAGGAGTGTTATGGTTGGGTTATACGTTAAGATGGCGGTTATTCATCCCATGTGGGCGATGGATGAGTAGGCTATGATTTTGCGTAATTGGGTCTGATTTAGGCCTCCTCATCCTCCAATTATTACGGATAGGATGGATATGGTTAAAAGTAGTTCTGGGTTAATATTAGGGGAGATGGTATATAGAATAGACAGTGGGGCTAGTTTTTGTCAGGTAAGGAGAATTAGTCCTGATAGTAGTGAAGTGCCTTGTGTAACTTCTGGAACTCAGAAGTGGAAGGGAGAGAGCCCAAGTTTTATGCTGAGGGCCAGGGTTAGGATAGTTGTTGCTGTGGGGTTGATTATGTTTGTAACGGTTCATTGGCCCGAATATAATAGGTTGATAACTACGGCCAGTATAAGTAGTATGGATGCTGTGGCTTGGGTAAGGAAATATTTAGTTGCGGCTTCTGTGGATCGAGGATGGTGGTCTTTTATTAGTACTGGAATGATAGCTAGTATGTTTATTTCAAAGCCGATTCATACTATGAGTCAGTGCGAGCTTATGGTTACGATGGTTGTTCCTATGATGACGGTTAGTATAATTATAGAGAATACTGCGGGGTTTATTAGTACGGGAAGGGTATAAACCAACATTTTCGGGGTATGGGCCCGATAGCTTATTTAGCTGACCTTACTAGGATTTAGTGTATCATGGTAGCACGAAGATTTTTGAATTCTTAGGGTTAGGTTCAATTCCTATAGTCCTAGAAATAAGGGGATTTTAGCCCCTATAATTTACTCTATCAAAGTAACTCTTTTGTCAGACATATTTCTTATGTTTGGGGGGGAATGCTGGCTATCATGATTGGTATAGTAATATATCATATGCATAGGGCTAGTGTTATGGGGAGGAAGTTTTTTCATAGGAGATGTATTAGTTGGTCATATCGGAAGCGTGGGTAGGATGCGCGGATTCATAAGAATGACATGGTGAGAATAAGTGTTTTGGTTGCGAAGTTAGTGGAATATAGTTCGGGGTTTGTGAGACTATTGTATGCTCCTAGGAATAGAATAGTTGTTAGGGCATTTATTATAATAATGTTTGCGTATTCTGCTAAGAAGAATAGGGCGAAAGGGCCTCCTGCATATTCTACGTTGAAGCCGGAGACTAGTTCCGATTCTCCTTCTGTTAGGTCAAAAGGGGCTCGGTTAGTTTCTGCTAGGGTCGAAATAAATCATATTATTGCTAGAGGTCATGAGGGGAGGATTAGTCATATATATTCTTGAGTAGTGATTAAAGTTGGTAGAGAATAGGATCCGTTTATTAATAGAACTGATAATAGAATAATGGCTAGGGTCACTTCATAGGAGATTGTTTGGGCGACGGCCCGTAGGGCTCCGATTAATGCGTATTTTGAGTTGGATGCTCATCCAGATCATAGGATGGCATATACTGCTAGGCTTGATATGGCAAGTAGAAATAGTACGCTTAGGTTTATGTTAACTAGTGGGTAGGGCATTGGTAGTGGAATTCATATGGTTAAGGCTAGCGTTAGGGCGAGGATTGGGGCGATAATGAATATAGTGGTAGATGATGTTAGTGGATGTAGTGGCTCTTTGGTAAATAGTTTTACCGCGTCTGCGATTGGTTGTAGTAGGCCATGTGGGCCTACTACATTTGGTCCTTTGCGTAATTGTATATAGCCTAGGATTTTTCGTTCAACTAGGGTTAGGAAGGCTACGGCTAAAAGAATAGGGATGATTATGGTTAGGAGATTGATCAGGAACATTTTGTTAAAGAGAGGATTTGAACCTCTGATAATAAAGGTTTAAGTTTTATGCAATTACCGGTCTCTGCCACTTTAACTGAGCCCTGATCTTGGGCTGTATGTTTACTGCACGTCAGATTAAGATTATATCATCTGTTCGGCTGGAGGGCGCTTAGGTTAAGGAGGCCCTGTCTCTCTTGTCCTTTCGTACTGGGAGGGGCGTAAAATAGATAGAAACCGACCTGGATTACTCCGGTCTGAACTCAGATCACGTAGGACTTTAATCGTTGAACAAACGAACCCTTAATAGCTGCTGCACCATTAGGATGTCCTGATCCAACATCGAGGTCGTAAACCCTATTGTCGATAGGAACTCTTGAATAGGATTGCGCTGTTATCCCTAGGGTAACTTGTTCCGTTGATCAAATATTATTTGGATCAATAAGTAGCGTGGCTTTGACTGGTGGGTCTAAGCTTATAATTCTCGGAGGGTTTTTTATGCTCCGAGGTCACCCCAACCTAAATTGTTAGTCCATTTGAGGCTGTTTTATTCCTTTCGGTGTTGTTGTTTTTGCTCTTGGACTAATTAATTAAAGCTCCATAGGGTCTTCTCGTCTTATTGGGATATCCCCGCCTCTTCACGGGGAGGTCAATTTCACTGATTGGGAGTAAGAGACAGTAAAACCCTCGTGTGGCCGTTCATACAAGTCCTTATTTAGAGAACAAGTGATTATGCTACCTTTGCACGGTCAGGATACCGCGGCCGTTGAACTTACGTCACTGGGCAGGCAGTGCCTCTAATACTGGTAATGCTAGAGGTGATGTTTTTGGTAAACAGGCGGGGTTTATGTTTGCCGAGTTCCTTTTACTCCTTTTAATCTTTCCCTGAGTGCACTCCTGTGTTGGGTTAACGGAAGGGGGTTAAAGGGCTTGTTGTTTGGTTTGCTTTATATGCGTTAACTACCAGTGATTATTCGCTCTGATATACACTTGTGCGGGGGAGAATTGAATTCTTGTTACTCATACTAACAGTATCTCTTCTATATAATTATAGAATGGTCCAGTTTTGGTACTAGGAGGTGGTAGTTTTTGTTGACATTGAATTATTTAGGTTGTTGAGCTTGAACGCTTTCTTTATTGATGGCTGCTTTTAGGCCAACTATGGTTTGTTTACATACTTACTCTCTAGTAAAGGTTGTATCCTGTGTCTAAAAGGCTGTACCCTTTTAGATTATATCTTAAGTCTACAATTACAATTATAGGTTTGGTAGGTAGGCTTAAGTCCGAACTAATATTCTTTTCTGGACAACCAGCTATCACCAGGCTCGATAGGCTTGTCACCTCTATTTGCAAGTCTTCTCACTATTTTGCCACATAGATGAGTTTGTTCTTTTGGACTGCTCACAAATAGCTCGTCTGGTTTCGGGGTTATTAACTTAAGTTCTCTTTGCTAAGTTGTATCTAGTTAATTCATTATGCAAAAGGTACAAGGGGTAATCTTTGCTATTTATTGCTTTAGTTAATTCTTTCATTGTTCCCTTGCGGTACTGTCTCTATAGCGCCGATTGAAATTTCTATCTCCTATACTTTTACGGTTTGATGAATGTTTTATTTTAGGTGAATATTTTAGTTGTGTTTTGTTGGTTGTGGGCTAAGTACGGCTCAAAGTAATCATTTTTCATGGTATCTTCTAGGTGTAAGCTAGATGCTTTGGTTAAGCTATACTTTGAGTTATCCAAGCGCACTTTCCAGTACGCTTACCTTGTTACGACTTGTCTCCTCTAGTACTTGTGGTAATTGTTAATATGGTTTGGAGTTACCGTTGGTATTTGAGGAGGGTGACGGGCGGTGTGTGCGTGCTTCATGGCCTAATTCAACTAAGCACTCTATTCTTAGTTTACTGCTAAATCCACCTTTAGTTCTTAGTTTCATAAGAGTTTTCGTTTAGAAAGATGTGTGTCCTATCGGTAGGAAATGTAGCCCATTTCTTCCCAACTCATCGGCTACACCTTGACCTAACGTTTTTGCGCATTGCGATTTGGCTTACTATCAGTCCTTTTCAGGGTTTGCTGAGGATGGCGGTATATAGGCTGATTTGGCAAGAGTTGGTGAGGTTTATCGGGGTTTATCGATTATAGAACAGGCTCCTCTAGAGGGATATAAAGCACCGCCAAGTCCTTTGAGTTTTAAGCTTTAGCTAGTAGTACTCTGGCGAAGGATCTTGTTATGTTGATTCTTCAAGTTTAGGGCTAAGCATAGTGGGGTATCTAATCCCAGTTTGGGTCTTAGCTGTCGTGTATTCAGGTTATTTAAAGTCACTTTCGTGGGGGATTTTACGGTAGCTGGGGCTTTTTACAGCGTAGCTAGGGTTTAACTTTATTGGGGGGGGGAAATCCTTAAACACGCTTTACGCCGTAGGTCTATTAATTAGGGTTAATCGTATGACCGCGGTGGCTGGCACGAAATTTACCAACCCTTTTTAACATAACTTAGTCAAACTTTCGTTTATTGCTTAATTTTTATCACTGCTGTCTCCCGTGGGGGTGTGGCTGAGCAAGGCGTTATGAGCTACCTAACGGTGTGCTTGATACCTACTCCTTTATATCGTCTGAGGGTACGATCTATAGGGCATTCTCACTGGGGCGCGGATACTTGCATGTGTAGTTCTGTTTAGAATTAATAGAAAGGCTAGGACCAAACCTTTATGTTTATGGAGTATTATAATACTCATCTAGGCATTTTCAGTGCCTTGCTTTAAATGTTAAGCTACATTAAC